GAAATAAAAACTTAAGAACTCGTTTTGATCTAGTTTAATAATAATTAATTAAGAATTAATTAAGAACTAGTCTAAAAAAGTAGAGTTACCTCTTTTTCCTGACCGGGTCAATAAAGTTATGAAAGATTTTGATTTATTTATCTCTTATTTTATATATAATGGATTTACCTGGACTAATACATGATTTTCTTTTAGTCTTTCTGGGATTGGGTCTTATATTAGGGGGTCTGGGAGTAGTATTACTTCCCAATCCCATTTATTCTGCCTTTTCGTTGGGATTGGTTTTTGTTTGTATATCTTTATTCTATATTCTATCGAACTCACATTTTGTAGCCGCTGCGCAGCTCCTTATTTACGTAGGAGCCGTAAATGTTTTAATCATTTTTGCTGTGATGTTCATAAATGGTTCAGAATATTCCAAAGATTTCCATCTTTGGACCGTGGGAGATGGAGTAACTTCTGTGGTCTGTACAAGTATTTTTGTTTCACTAATTACTACTATTTCAGATACGTCATGGTACGGGATTATTTGGACTGCAAAAGCAAACCAGATTATCGAGCAAGATCTGATAAGTAATAGTCAACAAATTGGGATTCATTTATCAACAGATTTTTTTCTTCCGTTTGAATTTATTTCAATAATTCTTTTAGTTGCGTTAATCGGCGCAATTGCTGTAGCTCGTCAATAATACTCTTTCGAAACGAAATGGAAAAACCTTTTTATGAGCTATCACATGCATTTTATTTTTCTATTTGACGTTGTATATAAAATAGAAATTCTTTATTAGTTCGATCTATTCCCACTATATTCCTTTATTCTATATTCTATTCTATTACTCGTTATCGTTACTAGTCAATCCAATTGGTTAAAATGTTGTTCATATTGAAATGAATCGCGATTGATAAGGAGTTGGTTGATGATGCTCGAACATGTACTTGTTTTGAGTGCCTATTTATTTTCTGTCGGTCTATATGGATTGATTACAAGTCGAAATATGGTTAGGGCGCTTATGTGTCTTGAGCTTATATTAAATGCCGTTAATCTCAATTTTGTAACATTTTCTGATTTTTTTGATAGTCGTCAATTAAAAGGAGCCATTTTCTCCATTTTTGTTATAGCTATTGCAGCTGCTGAAGCTGCTATTGGACTCGCTATTGTTTCATCAATTTATCGTAACAGAAAATCAACTCGTATAAATCAATCTAATTTGTTGAATAAGTAATACTTTTTTATAATATAAAATAAATTAGAATTTTCATCAATTAAAATTTCAAAAATTAATTCAAATTAGCATGTCTGCCACGTAAGGTATGATCGTGTTATCACAAAATAAAGTAAAGATAATAAATCAAAGTAGTTTGGCACTGTCAATCCAGAAGTAGATTAATAAAAAAACTCGAGGAACTCATCGATTCATCTAGTACTAGTATTTAAATATATAATTCATTTATCAATTTACTAGATTGAAACTTTATCACGTTCAAAAATGGATAGATCCAATGTCGCATTCAGTAAAGATTTATGATACATGTATCGGGTGTACTCAATGTGTCCGAGCCTGTCCCACGGATGTATTAGAAATGATACCCTGGGATGGATGTAAAGCCAAACAAATAGCATCTGCTCCAAGAACGGAGGATTGTGTCGGTTGTAAGAGATGTGAATCCGCCTGCCCAACAGATTTCTTGAGTGTTCGAGTTTATTTATGGCATGAAACAACCCGCAGCATGGGTATAGCTTATTAATACGTTACAGAAACCCGAGTCCATTTTTTTTTTACCGCCAAAACCAGTGCCAAAAAATATTTGATTTTTTGGCACTGGTTTTTTTGGTCCAAGCGTATCTTGTCTTTACCACGAACAAATTTCCTTGGTTAACAATAATTGTAGTCTTACCAATATTTGCGGGTTCCTTAATTTTCTTTCTTCCCCATAAAGGAAATAGGGTAATTAGGTGGTATACTATATGTATATGCATGCTAGAACTTCTTCTAACAACCTATGCATTCTGTTATCATTTCCAATTGGACGATCCATTAATCCAACTAGTAGACGACTATAAATGGATCAGTTTTTTTGATTTCCGTTGGAAATTAGGAATAGATGGACTCTCTATAGGCCCCGTTTTATTAACAGGATTTATCACTACTTTAGCTACCTTAGCGGCCTGGCCTATTACTCGGGATTCTCGATTATTCCATTTCTTGATGTTAGCAATGTACAGTGGTCAAATAGGATCATTTTCTTCTCGGGACCTTTTACTTTTTTTCATCATGTGGGAATTAGAATTAATTCCGGTCTATCTACTTTTAGCCATGTGGGGAGGAAAGAAACGTCTCTACTCAGCCACAAAATTTATTTTGTACACGGCGGGGGGCTCCATTTTTCTCTTAATGGGAGTTCTGGGTATCGGTTTATATGGTTCTAATGAGCCAACATTAAATTTTGAAACATCAGTTAATCAGTCGTATCCTGTGGCTTTGGAAATAATATTCTATAT